GCCTTGCTATTTTGATTTTCACTAAAATTTGGTTTTATATTCAAATTAAAAAAAAGTAAGTTGCTTGGGATAAACCAAGGTTTCTCTTTATATTTATGATATAGTATCACAAACTCTGGAAAGAAAAAAACTTTCGGATTTGATATGAGGTGATTTAAAATTAAGAATTTTTCATTCATTCCCATCCAATCAAAAGATATTTCCATCCAATCAAAAAAGACCCTTTTGTAATTGATTTCGCAATTTGAATCAATTGGAAGATAAAAAATATGAAATTGATCCTTTATTTGGTCCTTATTAGGTTCAACCTGAATTTTTGTATTAAATTTCCACCCCAAATATTTTCTATCCGTATTTTTTTCCATATATATAATATCACTTTTTCTTAGATAATTCTTCATAGGAATATTCTTGAGTATGTTAAAAAAGTTTTCTTTATTTCTGGTGGAATTTTCCTGCTTCTTATTTCTTTCTAATGATGTTCTATAAATACAGGATTTCTTCTTAGTTTCAGAATGAATATATTTATATGATAAAAGATCATATCTATAGTTTTTTTCAAAATGATCCTCTTTATTTGATAATAAATAGACTTTCAAATTTTGTTTTTTTTTGTAATCAAAAAAAGGGTCTTTTTCATAGGAATACCATTTCTTTAAATCATTATTTTGAGAGGTATTTATCCCATTTCGCCATTTTTGGGGGACTAATCTAGACCATGTAATCTGAGATAAATCGTATTGATAATGACCTCTTAACCAGTTTTTCCATGGATTCATTCCATAATTTGGAAGTTTCTTATGTCTTATTTCGGAATCAAATATTCCTTGTCTTCCAAAAAAATCCTTTATTTCATTCTTAAGAAAAAAAGATGGTCCATTATATTGAAGAATAGATCTTACCTTATTGAAGTTAATTGCTTGGGTTTGTGATAATTTAAAAAATACATATTTTTGTGACAAGTAAGATAAATCAAAAAAAATATGTGACTTTCGCTTACTATTTCTAAAATTATCAAATATCTTTTTTATAGTCATAGGCGAAATAAAGTCAATTTGATTTTGTTTTGTTTTATTAATCCTTTCTTGATCTTGATTTCTTTTATTATTGTCAATGTATTTCTCAACAATTTTTTTTGTTGATTCCATAAAAAGGTATAGAGTGATTCTGCGCATATTAATGATACATAGAAAGATATCAATGTATATTTTTTCAATGCAAAATTGAATTAATAATTCAATATTTTTTCTTTTTAATAGTTTCCAAATTTTTGGGGGTGATTCTCCATTATTCTTTTTCTTTTTTTTCATTTTTTCTATTTGATTTCTGATTGTGTTTCTTCTATCAATTCTATGTTTCATTTCTTCTTTTGCCTGTAAATAATTTGTCCAACCTGTAGCTCGATTTTGACTAAGTGATTCATGAATTATCTTATTACTGATTATAGAATCATTTTCTGTTTGAGTTTGACTTGATTCATATATTTCTCTCGGTATAAATAATGGAATTTTTGTTCCTTTTAAAAGTATTTGTTTTACAAATAAAACAGCTTTTGTTTGTTTCTTTGTTATTTTTTTTAAAACTCTTCGAACTCTAAAATGGAATTTTCTGATTTCGACTTTATAGTCTATATCTTTAAAAATAGGTTCAAAAAAGGAAGGTGTTTTTCGAGGAGGCCCAAAAGGATATTCTGTTTCCATTCCCAAAACTGTTAAAAAACAAGAATCAAAATAATCCTGTTGCTTTCGATCGCTATCAGAGAGTCCTAGTTTAGATCTGTGCCAAGGTTTCAAATGAAAAGGATATAGGATTTTGATCTGAAAACCTTCTCTTAACCAATTTTTAGGAAATTCCGTTTTGGAGAATTGAAGACCATTATAGCTGCACTTTAGATAAATTTCTCTATTCCAATCTTGGAAATCCTCATACCATTCCGGAGATTGCCGTAATAAAATACGGCCAATATTCTTAACTATTATGAATAAGGGTAATTTAATATATCTTCTAAAAATTGATTGAGCTAGTAACAGAACACTTCTTGTTTTTTGTGCATATGGAATGTTATCCCAGAATTCCATTGCGTCTTCCTGGTTATTTTTTTTTATTTGTAATTGTTGATCTAAAATTTCGAATTCTGACTTTTTACCCAACCAATCTCTAATATTAAAAAAAAAATTAATTAGGTTAGATATAGGAAAAGGAAAATCCTCCATTTTTTCCAAAAAAAGGGGGGAATGGGGATTTCCTTGAGAGGGTCCCCAAATAACCATTTTACGCCTTTGAACGCGCATAGATCCTTTTATTACGGCTCGACGAAAATCCGGTTCTTCTAAATAACTTATAAAACCCGAATCTCTATTAAATTTTATATAAAGATTATAATTCTTGAAATGAGACTTCTTAAAACTTCGTCTGGAACGAGTTAAAAAAGCTATACGTTTAAATCTTCTTGTTCGAAGCTGGTGATCCAGCCCTTGCATTATGCCTTGTTCTTTTCGTC